AAAAATGACATTCCCATAAGTTTACAAGGTAATATTTCCATTTCTTCATCAGAAGAGGAGTTCCTTTTGAAGACATAATTGATTTTCCTTGATATCGGAAATAGTGCATGAAGGGATCCTTGAACAACCATAGCATGGTATGAAAATCATTACGAAAAACGACTTTCAAATGTTCTATTTTTCCAAAAAAATGTGTTCGATCAAGAAAAGCTATAGAAGATGTTGATCGTAAATGATAAGATTTTTTACGTAGAAAAAGAAATATGGATTCCGATTCATATACATGAAAATTATATAGGAACAAGAAGAATCTTCGATTCTCTTTTAAAAAAAGAGAGTTCTGTTTCATTTTTTGAGTAGTAAAACTATTCCAATTATGATACTCATAGAGAAAGAATCTCAATAAGTGCAAAAAGGAGGCATCTTGTATCCAACAACGAAGGTTTTGAACTATTAGTTCAAAATGGATCGGATAGGGTATTAGTATATCTAATACATGATTTAAATGTACAAATTTATCCTCTAAAAATGGAAATGTAGAATGAATGGATCCTAAATTAATCGATTTTTCTATTTCTTTACCTTGGTAGGAGGATACTAATCGCAATGCAAATGGAATTTCTACAATGACAGCAAACCCCTCTGATATCATTTGAGAATACAAATTTTTATTATGCCCAAGAAAATTCTTGTTTTTCGAATCATTATCCAAAATAATCGAATGCTTCTGTTGATACATTCGAATAATTAAACGTTTAACAATTAGTGAACTATATTTATTGTCATAACTTAAAATTTGCATAGACTCATAAGGAATAGATTTAGTTAACCCAAAATCATGAGCAAGTGCATAAATATATTCCTGAAAGAGAAGTGGATATAGGAAGTCTCGTTCTCGAGATCTATCCATTTTTAAATATCTTTGTAATTCCTCCATTTTAAATTCGATTTGAACCAAAACTGAGAATTTCTTGGGCCATCAAATGATACATAGTACGATACAGTTAAAACAAGGTATATTATTTAATTAAGAAAAGAATAGATACCTTGAAGATAATTAATTAACAGATTCTATCTTTTTCCACCTAATTGGTTTTTGTTTGTTATACGATACCAAGATGGTTATAAATCCTTTATTTTTGCAACCCGACCGCTCTTTTGACTTTAGAAAAATTTTTAATTATGTTTCTCAATATACTGTTTCTTTTACACATTCGTCTCCACTCAGGGATATAGTTAATAGTTAGGATTCGGAAAAAGTGGAGAATCCACTTATTATTTAAGTTTTAAGTAAGGTTATGAAATAAAAAACCTTTTTCCGCACCTGGAACTAATATATTTCTAACGTATAATTAGATCGGGTAATTATTCGAATTAAGAACATGAGCTCGTTGCTTTTTTTCCCTATAATTTAATTTGAGCTTTTCGGCTCTATCCATTTATTCACTCGATCCGACCATAAATTTTTTTGTACCGCTCTTAAGAATTAAAACTCTAAGAATCATAAAGAATATTACTTTATATAAAAGACCAATTCTGTAAGTTAAGTAAGGATTTCTTATTTTTATCTTAGAGTTATTCATTTATACGACATGCTGTTTTTTCCATTCGTTCCCTCTCAGGATCAGTCGTGATCTTACAAACTCTACCAACGGTATGGACGAATCCGTTGCTTCATCCAAATGTGTAAAAGATTCTAGCCGCACTTAAAAGCCGAGTACTCTACCGTTGAGTTAGCAACCCAAAACTTGAATTATAATAGATAGGATCGGAATTAAAAAAGAAATTGGACAGCCCAACCCCATCAAAAAGATTTCTTTATTTATATTCAATTATGAACATAAATAAAGAACAAAATGAAAATAGAAAAAATTATCATATATATAAGATAAATAGATCTTAGTTTTTCATTCAGAAGAGACTTTTTGTATTGTGTCAATCGAATCCAAGAAACTTATTATTTACATGAAGCAAAGTAACAAAACTTATAGGACGTGGATAAATAGATCTATTTATCCACGATCAATTATATTTGCTCAATACACTATTGTCAATATAAATATTAAGAAAAAAAAAGACTTGTGTTAGATTGGCACTTCATAAATAGAAAACCTACATAGAGAATAAAAAAGTGTAGAAAAGAAAAAAATGATAAAAGGGACACTCCCTCTTTTTTCTATTTCTTGATTGTTGCATTTAATTTCGTGTAATTAACGCGAAGTTACTTAAATATCTTTGCCTTCTTTAAAATATCATGAACAGTTCCCGTGGGTTGAGCGCCTTTTTCAAGGAAATTTAAAATGGCGGGAACATTTGAATAAGTTTGATTCTTTATCGGATCATAAAAACCGACTTTCTTAAGATCTCTTCCCTCTCTTCGGGATCGAACATCAATTGCAACGATTCGATAGATGGCTCATTGGGATAGATGAAAAATTCCCCCCTTAGAAACGTATAGGAGGCTTTTTCCTCGTACGGCTCGAGAAAGAATGATTCGAATTTAGATCATACTATGATAGAGTGACAATATAGATCTATAAAATAAAATCATCAATTAAACTATGATTTTGTTCGTTTTTCTTCCTTACCGAAAAACCTGACAATAAAAAAACATTCGTACTTATAACTCAAGTTAGATAATTCTCAAAGAGTTCAAAACCCGGAATCTTTGACATTTTCTTTATTGAGCTCTCTCTAACCAATTTTTGTCTCATTTAAAATACACCCCTTATTCCTTATTTTTATTTATTTTTTTCTGCTCAAATTGTTGAGATAATTTAAATTGGCGTTTTCTTGTTCCAGGATCGTTTATCTTTGTTTTGAATCATTGGGTTTAGACATTACTTCGGTGATCCTGAATCATTTCAAAATGGCAGCAACATACCTTTTGTGATTTATTGACTATTGAAAAATCATGTGAATGCTTGATTCCCGTGTGATACACTTTTGATCGAAATAGTTTTTCCAATTCCAACAAAAGTTTCAAATCCAAGAAGGGGTTTTGTTCAAATTGAATCTTTCAAATTTCTATATCGAAGATATGCTTACAAAGTTGTTCCAACTTATTGATTGATATTAACCCTAGATCCTTACCTCTGAAAAAGAAATTAATCCTTTTTGCTCGAGCTACATCGTGTACTATTTACTTTAACTCACAACCCAACTAAATGAGGGTTACGTGTAGAACAAACTATGTCGAGCCAAGAGCACCTCACAATTCCTATGAATGGTGGATGTAAGAATCCACAACCGATCACGTCCTTCAAGCCGCACGTTGCTTTCTACCACATCGTTTTAAACGAAGTTTTACCATAACATTCCTCTAGTTTGGAACCCGTATGGAATTGATTCAATATGGAATCATGAATAATCATTGGCTCAATGAATAAATACAATAATACGGATAAAGAAATCTACTAAAGAAGGATCTTTAATCAGATTTGATTTCCAATAACCGAGTGAATATACGTTATTAAATTAACAAAAAAGCGAGTCCGGTTGCAAAGCGGCAGAAGTGACTCGATAAGTATCGATTCCACAATTGCACACTTCTTCGAATACCAGAAAGCTAAAAAATGTTAGCGAATAGCTCATTGATTAAAGAGACACAAACCATCAGAAAAACAGAAAATAAAAAGAAGGAAAATTTAAACCTAATAAGGAATAGACTAGGATTTTCGAATTGAATCATCAATGACTTCACCCAGCTAGATAGATCTAAAATACAATGAATTTGTTTTTTCATCCATAAATAGAAATTAAAAATAAAGAATAATCGAAATAATAAGAAAAGCGAGGTTTAGGTCGTTATTCTTTCATCTGATTGATAAAATAATTGATTGATAAAATCAAAAGGAATAACAGATCTTTTCACCAACAAGAAATGCTACTGTTATTGAAATAAAACAATTTCAATACATTATGGGCACGGTTTGGTTTCTACTTTGGGTTGTTTTCAGGAATCTTTACACAAATTCCATAAAATATTTATTAATTATAGAATAAAAAAAGGAAGGAGCATTAAGAATTCAAATAACTCGATATAGATATAGGATGTAAATTTTTTCTAAGTAACTAACTTCAATATATATAATATAAGGTTGAGTAAAACGCGCATACGGTGAATAGCCCATTTCTTTTTTGAATATACATTGATCTCGATTCCTACCCCGATCAAAAATAGAATCTGTATGTCATCAGTACTCAGTTCGGTTTGTGAGAAAGAAAGTCAAAGATATGATTCTTTTATGAATCCGTAGAAATCGGAAACAGGGAACTAGTAAATAAACATTACACTCTTAACCAAATAAACGAAAGAGATTTATTTTTTTACATTACCTAGAACAAAACAATCCTATTCGAGGATTGGACGACTCTGGGACGGAAGGATTCGAACCTCCGAGTCGCGGGACCAAAACCCGTTGCCTTACCACTTGGCCACGCCCCATTTCTATTTCGATTCAACACTAATAAACACTAATATAGGTATTGATTGTTCGTCAATTCCCGCCCAAATATCCATAGAATCTGTTACATTGTTGCTAAGATTTGACACGTGTAGTTGTAAAATGAAACTGAATTTATTGATCATTACATATAATTCAATTAAGATATTGTATGAAAGTATGATTCCTTCTATTTTCGTTTGAGAATGGAAGGATTTTTGATTGGGTTAGTCAAAAAAAAGAAGTCTTTTTGGGCTGGGCTATTTTCTCTTTCTTCATTTTTAACTTATACCGATAACTCAATCAAAACAAAATACAATTATCTCAAAGAATGCAACATTTGTTATGCTTAATATCTTTAGTTTGATCTGTATCTATCTTAATTCTATACTGCATTCAAGTCATTTTTTCTTTGCCAAATTGCCTGAGGCTTACGCTTTTTTTAACCCAATTGTAGATATTATGCCAGTCATACCTTTGTTCTTTTTGCTCTTAGCCTTTGTTTGGCAAGCTGCTGTAAGTTTTCGATAAGATCTTTAATACTGTCCTATAAAC